GTCCCGAGGTAAGGAATAACCAGTTACACCAAAAGATGCAGTCAATACAGCCAAAATCACACCTGTAACCCAAGTCAATTCGCGAGGTTTTTTAAATCCACCTGTGAGATACACACGAAATACGTGTAGGATCATCATTAGCACCATCATACTTGCTGACCATCGATGAACTGATCGGATTAACCAACCAAAGTTGGCTTCAGTCATTATGTATTGAACAGAGGCAAAAGCCTCTGTAACGGTCGGACGATAGTAAAAAGTCATAGCAAAACCGGTAGCTACTTGTACTAAAAAACAAGTAAGTGTGATCCCTCCTAGACAATAAAATATGTTGACATGAGGAGGAACATATTTACTAGTTATATCATCTGCAATCGCCTGAATCTCGAGACGCTCCTCGAACCAATCATATACTTTATTGAGATAGGTAAACCAAAGAGACTCCCCCTCTGAGAACCGTATATGAGAATTTCATCTCGTACGGCTCAAGCAAAAACACCCAAATAGTGGTTGCAACGGATATGTAATAGAAAGTTTGAAACTTCTTAGCCACTTGATTCAATCGTCCCTGAAGATACGAAGCGAAGGAACCAAAATCCGGAATCTCTTCTTTGTGATGTGATGATAATGCCAAAATATCAAGTTGGCTCATTCGTCTTTATGTTGATCGTTACAGGCCTCTTGAATCTTCTCCTCCCCTATTTATTTTATTTTGGATTTGTTGTTTTTGTTTGTGCGTAATACGGATTTACTATATGTTTTGTTTACTATTGATAGGAATTCTCTTGTGGAGACCCTATGAATCGATTGAAACCTCAGATTCATACTAGAACCACGATGATTCAATAAAGCGCCCAAGCTAAGCCCAAAGGTTCTCTGAGTAAGAACCATTTGATCATCACTTATTCAATGAATGGATGGAATGACTAAAAATCCATAGAAACATTGGTCCTTCGGTCAAAATAAGCATAATTCTGAAGGAAGAAAAATCGTTCGATTTATGACTCGTTGTTTGAAAATTTGTTGGAGTCCGGTCGCGAGGTCTGAATAGTAGGTATGAATCATAGTTCAAATATTTATTGATCTATTCCATATATTCCGTGCTCCAGATACTAGAATGAATATCCGACGAGGTAGAACCATCTCTATCGAGATGACAGACCTATTCTCTGTACTATCAATAGGATCAATTATAACAAGTCACACACTCATATTCCGGAAATACCGAAACAACGGAATTCCACGGTCGAACTACCAGAATGGCCTAGAAATCCGAGTCCTAAGTGATTCATTTTGGATTGAAAAGCTAGGACTTCATGGTTCTTATGGGACCTAATTCATTGAAATTCCATCCAGTAAAACGGAAGAATTATAAATCTCCAAAATAATAGATAGGAATATCGCAAATAGAGCCATTGCGACACCCATGAAGGGGGTAGTTCCCCATCCAGGAGCCACTTTACCATATTCCGAATTCAATGGTTTCAATAAATCCCCTGTAATAGTTCGTCTTGGCCCAGATCTAGAACTACCCTCAACGGTTTGTGTAGCCATAAATCCTATTGCATTGGTTGAGATCTGTTGACTTTGTATACTATTTCGTTGTAAATAAACGATCTTATCGTAGCGTAGATCGATCGTGGTCTTGAAATTATCTAATAATGGAAACAGCAACCCTAGTCGCCATCTCCATATCTGGTTCACTTGTAAGCTTTACTGGGTACGCCTTATATACCGCTTTTGGGCAACCCTCTCAACAACTAAGAGATCCATTCGAGGAACACGGGGACTAGTTGAAATAATGAACCTCCCATATTGGGGGGCTCATTACTTCAATTGAGATAATGAAAAATCATTTCATCTTTTTAGTCGGAACCTTAGGCGGATCTCGAAAAAAGATAGCGAAAAAAATGATCCCTAAAGTCGAGACTAACAGGAATGTATAAACCAATGCTTCCATAGATTCGATCGTGGTTTACAATTATAGCTTCCACACCTATTCATTTGGGATCATTTCCCAGATAAAGAAAGGGCAAGAGTCAAAGAAAAGGCGATGATGAAAATCAAGATTTCTCCAATCCCTTATGTCAAATCAAAAAAAAATCAAATAGAGGCGAAAGATACCAGAGCAATGTTGTATCAGACTACTTGTCTCTTTGTAGTTGGATCTCCAAGTTTTTGGAATGCCCCAAATTCCACTTGAGCATCCAAATCTGGGTCAATACCAGCAAAAACATCTCTGAACAAGGTTCTAGCGCCATGCCAAATGTGTCCGAAAAAGAAGAGCAAAGCAAACGTAGCATGTCCAAAAGTGAACCAACCTCTTGGACTGCTACGAAAAACACCATCGGATTTCAAAGTAGCACGATCTAATTCAAAAATTTCACCCAATTGGGCACGTCTAGCATATTTTTTCACAGTAGCGGGATCACTATAACTGACTCCATTGAGTTCGCCACCATAGAACTCAACAGTTACACCTACCTGTTCGACACTATACTTTGATTCTGCCCTTCTAAAAGGAACATCGGCTCTCACAATTCCGTCTCCGTCTACCAAAACTACTGGAAATGTTTCAAAAAAAGTAGGCATACGACGTACAAAAAGCTCATGCCCTTCTTTATCTCTAAAGATGGGGTGTCCTAACCATCCAACAGCTATTCCATCCCCGTTATCCATTGAGCCTGCTCTGAATAATCCCCCTTTCGCCGGATTATTACCGATGTAATCATAAAAAGCTAATTTTTCGGGAATTTTAGACCAAGCTTCCGACAAACTCAGATTTTCGGCTAGCCCGGCACCAACCCTTCGATATATTTCTTGCTGGAAGTATCCCTGATCCCACTGATAACGAGTGGGACCAAATAATTCGATCGGGGTAGTTGCTGAACCATACCACATAGTTCCAGCAACAACGAAAGCTGCAAAAAAGACAGCAGCGATACTACTGGAAAGGACCGTTTCAATATTGCCCATACGTAATCCTTTGTATAGACGTTGGGGCGGGCGGACACTAAGATGGAATAGACCCGCTAATATGCCCAATGTCCCCGCTGCAATATGATGAGAGGCTATTCCTCCCGGAACAAAAGGATCAAAACCTTCCGCGCCCCACGCTGGATTTACAGATTGTACTTTTCCGGTTAGGCCATAAGGATCGGACACCCATATTCCAGGACCATACAAGCCTGTTACATGAAATGCGCCAAACCCAAAGCAAGCCACCCCTGAGAGAAATAAATGAATTCCAAAGATCTTGGGCAAATCCAAAGAGGGTTTTCCCGTACGTTCATCACAGAATATTTCTAGGTCCCAATACACCCAATGCCAGATAGCTGCTAAGAAGCACAAGCCAGAAAACACAATATGTGCCCCGGCCACACCTTCGTAACTCCAAATACCCGGATTCGTTATAGTTCCTCCTGTGATACTCCAACCACCCCATGAATTGTTTATTCCTAAACGAGTCATGAAAGGGATAACGAACATACCTTGTCTCCACATTGGATCAAGAACGGGGTCAGAGGGATCAAAAACTGCTAATTCGTATAAAGCCATCGAACCGGCCCAACCAGAAACTAGAGCTGTATGCATTATATGGACAGAAAGCAACCGACCGGGATCATTCAATACGACGGTATGAACACGATACCAAGGTAAACCCATGGAAATACCCCTTTATCAAAGAAAAAATAGACACTATGTAACTTTATCGCATTGGAAAAGACTATGCTATGGACCTCACCTTTTCAGTGGATTATCCCGAAGCAAGGGTTAATATTTATTTCGTTCCGTTGGTAATAATTGAACAATTCTGTTCGTAGGAACAAAGAGAAGCAGATCTATTCTATACCCAATAAGTACCAATACGCAATGGGGGCTGGTCCCATTTTTTGTGAGCGAATGCATAGATACTTGTTCATCATTCAAACGATCCATTCGTAAGAATTTTTCTTTATTCATTCTGTCTTCCTCCATGAACCTTCGAATCTATGGATAAAATACGATAAACGGCAATATTATGAAGACAATAAACCCGTTGTTACGTTTCCACATCAAAGTGAAGTATAGTACTTAACCTCTTTTTCTTTAATTTAATGCCCATTGGTGTTCCAAAAGTACCTTTTCGGAGTCCTGGAGAGGAAGATGCAGTTTGGGTTGACGTATAGTGCGACTTGTCAGACATATTGGGTCATATGGGATTTCCCCGTTCTCTCCCCCGATGGAGATATCCTCTCTTTCGCCCAAGAAAGATTGATTGAACCATCAATAATTCGGAGCGTGAAGTGCAATTAGATCAATTTATTGGGGGATCCATATTATCAATTAGAAGAATTTATGGTTGGCTTGGACCAATAAAATGAAGTATACAGGCTCCGTTCAGAAAATACCAAATTGGTAATCTATGTATGATTACCATTCGTATCATAAATGATTCCTTTATACCATATGAGTGATCTCATACTGCCAATCAATGGAGTAATATGATGAATACATCATATATTGGGCGGAAGACATGAAACGAATTGAAAAAAAAAAAAGAAGTCGTAGCAAAAAGAAGTGGTACTGAGATTATTTGTCCTATATGTGCAAATAGAATTCGGGCAGATCTTTACCCGGAGTAGAGCATAAACCTAAAAGAATTGAAGAGGCCCATTCAGGAACAAGAAAATTACATCGTGATTTGGATCTCGATGAAACAATACATCAATGAGAGGTTAGTTCGATAAGTTCAGTGAATTCTAGGGAAGCAAGTCAAGTCAAAACTCATGTTTCTTGAAAAATGGAAGAAAAAGCCCCTTCGTTAGGAAAAACCCTGCTACGAAAAGAGAAAAGGGCTGGAATCGACACATTGATTCTTTTTTTGTTTCGCAATTTTTATTTTTTGAACCGTATGCATCCAAAGGTGCGTGTACGGTTCCTAAAGGATACAACTTTGTCCTAATCAACCGACTTTATCGAGAAAGATTACTTTTTTTAGGCCAAGAGGTTGATAGCGAGATCTCGAATCAACTTGTTGGTCTCATGGTATATCTCAGCATAGAGGATGATACCAGGGATCTTTATTTGTTTATAAACTCTCCCGGCGGATGGGTAATACCAGGAATATCTATTTATGATACTATGCAATTTGTGCCACCAGATGTGCATACAATATGCATGGGATTAGCCGCTTCAATGGGATCTTTCATCCTGGTCGGAGGAGAAATTACCAAACGTCTAGCATTCCCTCACGCTTGGCGCCAATGAGTTTTTTATTTGAGAGAAAAAGAAGACTATGCCTTCGCCATATGGAATATAAATAATAAGTAATAATAGCATGGCACTTCGAGTTCGATATGAGCAAACCATTCTCGTTTTTTCATAACATGAGATTATGTATCGAGATAGTAGTATGAAACAAAGGTTATTTCCGATTTGATCTTATGTATCGGGGTTCCATTTCAGCGTCACAAACCTTTTTGCTTCCACACCAGAAGTCTCTTTCCGATATTTATGTTATGAAAGAGTATGAAAAAAAAAAGATTCTTTTTTCCTTATTTGATCAGATCAAAAAGAAACTTTGGGATTGCTGAATCTCAGACGAGATAAATATAGAAAGCAACGGAACCATCATAGTATTTTTTGACTCCTACGAAAGGAAGGATGGTAAATGGATCATTCAACGATCTGGGTCTGATGGATTCTATTTGTCTCTTTCTTTGATGGAAGGGAAAAAGAAATTCCATTGCAGAGCCGTATGCAATGCACAAAAGATGCCTGTACGGTTGTTCAATTCTATCTTTTTCTTCTTGTTTGTTATTCTTTATACCTTCCTTTCGCCCGATCATGCGAGATAGAGGAATCGTTTATTATGTTATATCATCAGGGTTATGATCCACCAACCTGCTAGTTCTTTTTATGAGGCACCCACAGGAGAATTTATCCTGGAAGCGGAAGAACTACTGAAACTCCGCGAAATCCTCACAAGGGTTTATGTACAAAGAACGGGCAATCCTTTATGGGTTGTATCCGAAGACATGGAAAGAGATGTTTTTATGTCAGCAGCAGAAGCCCAAGCTCATGGCATTGTTGATCTTGTAGCGGTCGAAAATACCGGGGATTTCGCATAAATCCGTGATTCCATTTCGAATCATAATTCGAATGAACCGTGATTTGATCTTTTATCTTCTTACCCGGGTAAAATAAAATAGTAAATGGAAGTAATTCATAATCATCCGGTTAGGATCGATCTAAACCAGCCCATTCTGTATACGATTCAGCATGCCAACTATTAAACAACTTATTAGAAACACAAGACAGCCAATCAGAAATGTCACGAAATCCCCAGCTCTTCGAGGATGTCCTCAGCGTCGAGGAACATGTACTAGGGTGTATGTGCGACTCGTTCAGATCATGAGCTAGAACAAATGAGACAATTTTTCCAGTCTCAATGACCAGTACCAATGAATGGGATAGAATGGAAGAACTCCATTCACTATCTAAAAATAAAGATCTATCATATACCTCTATTGTGTATGGAATTTATGGTTTCCATTGGTGCAAATCCAATCACCTCGATTTGAGATGAAAAGCAATTCTCCATTGGTAGCAAATGGTTATCCATTAAGCGGGGGAAATGGTATTTAAGAAGCAGAAATATTATGCTCCTACTCTTGCAAGAACGGACTAACAGGGTCAGCTACCTAGCCAACCTTCATAATTAAATGCCGTCACTGTATGAATAGATCTCATTGTGAAAAGACCTATTACTGGATAATTCATGGGTAGAGCCAAAGAGTGTGAACTGTACAAGTTACCAATAACATTGATTAAATGAGGGAAGGGGCTCCGGTGTATAGAGAGGGCCTCACCGTTTAAGAAGTAACCATAGAAACGATGGAAGCCACTATTTATTTATTTATCCATTTACATTTACTACCTATTTATTTTATACCTATTTTATACCAAATATCGGTAAAATTTCTTATTTTGAGGTGAAATAAATGCCTGGAAGAAATAAAAAATCGTGGTTGGGAAGGTCATAGTAGCAAAAGCCATTGGAATTTTTATTTTATACATCGGAAGAATCCGTTTTGTTATTAATAAATCAGGAGAGGGGAAAAGAATGACTGAAAGAAAAGAAATCGATTAGTTATTCATCAAAGTTTAATTTGATTCAATGACCAGAGTTAGACGAGGATATATAGCTCGGAGACGTCGAACAAAAATTCGTTTATTTGCATCAACCTTTCGAGGGGCCCATTCAAGACTTACTCGAACTACTACTCAACAGAAAATGAGAGCTTTGGTGTCCACTCATCGGGATAGAGGCAGGCGAAAGAGAGATTTTCGTCGTTTGTGGATCACTCGGATAAATGCAGTAACTCGTGAGAATAGGGTATCCTATAGTTATAGTCGATTAATACATGATCTGTACAAGAGGCAGTTGCTTCTTAATCGTAAAATACCTGCACAAATAGCTATATCAAATAGGAATTGTCTTTACATGATTTCCAATGAGATCATCAAATAAGGAGATTGGAAGGAATTCACCGGAATGATTTAAACGGAGTTCCCCGGAGAATGACCTCCGGGAAGGTAGAGTAGAAATTAATATGATAAGATAAGTAGTAGGAATGAACGAACACGTTTCAAAAAAAAACAGATTTCTTCTTCTCCCATTCTTTTTTTTATTCTATTACGACGCAACAATCAAATCTCTCGGCTTTTTCGAACAAAACATCAATCAATCTGATTTTGAATTCCAATTAGAGTTGTTTTGATTCAATTGAGGAGTAGGCCTATTTATTTCTGGTTCTAGGACCAGTAGTTCTAGGGATCGACTCGGTTTTCTCAAATTGTTTCTCATTATTAAGAAAAGGTAACGAAGATAAAATACGAGCTTGTTTTATAGCAATAGTAATTAATCGTTGTTGTTTCAAGGTCAATCTATTCACTCGTCTAGATAATATTTTTCCCTGTTCACTAATAAATTGACTAATTAAACTCATGTTTCTATAATCAATTCGATCCCCCGATCCAATTGGGGGCAAACGCCTACGAAAAGATCGCTTGGATTTACGAAAGAGTCGCTTGGATTTATCCATGGTTTATTCCTTATCTCTAAAATCCCATTTCTTCATTCATTTCGGATCCGACCGAAATAGGACTTGATTTGTTTATATATATATAATTTCTTCCTGTTCCTTGGAAGGATGGTACACGTGTTCCGTTCGATCTATTTCTTTATCTCCCCATGAATCGTATGCTTGTAACAATAAGGACAGAATTTTCTCAATTCCAATCGACTAGGTGTATTGTGTCGATTCTTTTGAGTAATATATCTGGAAGTGCCTCGCGATTCTTTATTGAAATCATTTCGGACACAACTGGTACATTGCAAAATAACTATTCCTCTGACATCTTTACCCTTGGCCATGAACCTCCTTTGGATTCACTCAATTCTTCTATTTTCGATCCGAACCGAAGAAGAAGAAAGGAACGAAAAATAAATAGAAAATAGGTTGCTAACTCGAAATCCAATTATGAAAGATTTCGTTGCAATCAATAAAGTAATAAAATCATAAGTAATACAATTATTTCTAACTATTCATTATTCCTAATCCCAGCATTTCATTTACTATCTTATATGATCTCGAACAGCCTGCCCTAGACCCCCATTTCTATTTCTGTTCTACCTCTATTAATTCTATCCTGAACCCGAGTTTGACTGAGGTTCAATCCACTTTTATTCTTTCTCTTTCCTTCCTATCCTAAAGAACTGAAAAAAAAGGGGGGGGGTTGGTCACAGAGAATTTATTGTATCTCTAATCTTCTTCATTCATCCATTCCCATATCAGTAACTAGAATGAAAAAAAGGGGAATACCAACGCATCTGGGAATAAACGATTGATCTCTATCAATAGACCTGCTAAAGACCCAAACCATAGAGTAGTTAGCACAGGTGCCACGGAGAGATATGTTTTTATATCTCGCATTGAAAATCCTCCTTCTTTATTGGAATACATATATGATCAGATGCATATGTAGTTAAAGATCACTTGTATTTGTACGCGGAATCCCTAACTAAAATGGATATGTACAATGATCCGGTAGATGAGATCCACTTGTACCTAAAACAGAAAAAGATGACCCCCTCTTCCTGAGCATTACCGATAAATATTAATTCTTTTATACGTTAGGTTTCATATGTAAATAATTCTTTTATTATATGAGATATGAGACCAAAAAGAAGAAATGGCAAGAGAAATTGTATATAGATAGAGGAAATAACGATGTGGAAAACAAGACAGGGATTCTCTACAATGACACTGTACAACAATTAAAAGGGATGTAGCGCAGCTTGGTAGCGCGTTTGTTTTGGGTACAAAATGTCACGGGTTCAAATCCTGTCATCCCTACCTATTATTTTTCCTATGGCCAGTAACGAGGGGTCAATTGAGATCGATGAAAATTGGACATAATCTTTTATTTTATGATACTATATGCAATGCATGCAAAATGTATTGGGGGTACAAAAAGAATCCTTTTCTTGACAGTCGTATCTGCTGTCATAAGAAAGCGCTCTTAGTTCAGTTCGGTAGAACGTGGGTCTCCAAAACCCGATGTCGTAGGTTCAAATCCTACAGAGCGTGATTCTGTTCTTTTAATGTCGAATCACAATAAAACAACTTCACTAACTTGAACTGCAACCTGAATTTGACCCCCTGCAGATTAAGGAGGAGGTCAATCAAAAAAAAAAGATGTTACTCAATCAAAGGTCCAACTGATCACCGCGTCTGTATTGTAAATATGCAGTTACGAATAATCCAGCCAAAGTAATAGGAATTAGACCTAAGACGATTCCAAATAGAAAAACTTCAATCATTTCAATTTATTTGAAAGAGGAGAAAAAGAGAGGTAATATCTATCCCTAAATATTAATCCCAATCTCTCATGAATCTCAATGACCGAGAATTGGCAATTGGCGCGGAAGGAACTATAGAATACCTGGAAT